GTATATGAAGATATTTATACTTCTTTTCACATCCGAAAATATGAAATTCAGACTCATGTGACAAGCCAAGGCCCTGAAAGAATTACTAAGGAAATACCGCATCTGGAGGCTCATTTACTCCGCAATTTGGACAGAAATGGAATTGTGATGCTGGGATCTTGGGTAGAAACAGGTGATATTTTAGTAGGTAAATTAACGCCTCAGACAGCGAGCGAATCCTCGTATTCCCCGGAGGATAGATTATTACGAGCCATACTTGGTATGCAGGTATCCACTGCAAAAGAAACTTCTCTAAAACTACCTATAGGTGGAAGGGGTCGCGTTATTGATGTGAGATGGATCCAGAAAAAGGGTGGTTCCAGTTATAATTCAGAAATGATTTGTGTATATATTTTACAGAAACGTGAAATCAAAGTAGGTGATAAAGTAGCTGGAAGACATGGGAATAAAGGTATCATTTCCAAAATTTTGCCTAGACAAGATATGCCCTATTTGCAAGATGGAACACCCGTTGATATGGTCTTCAACCCCTTAGGAGTACCCTCACGAATGAATGTGGGACAGATATTTGAATGCTCGCTCGGGTTAGCAGGGAATCTGCTAAAGAGACATTATAGAATAGCACCCTTTGATGAGAGATATGAGCAAGAGGCTTCGAGAAAACTAGTGTTTTCCGAATTATATGAAGCCAGTAAGCAAACAAGAAATCCATGGGTATTTGAACCCGAGTATCCTGGAAAAAGCAGAATATTTGATGGAAGAACAGGAGATCCGTTTGAACAACCTGTTCAAATAGGAAAGTCCTATATCCTAAAATTAATTCATCAAGTTGATGATAAAATCCATGGACGTTCTAGTGGACATTACGCACTTGTTACACAACAACCCCTTAGAGGAAGGGCCAAGCAGGGGGGACAACGAGTAGGAGAAATGGAAGTTTGGGCTCTAGAGGGATTTGGTGTTGCTCATATTTTACAAGAGATGCTTACTTATAAATCTGATCATATTAGAGCTCGTCAAGAAGTACTTGGTGCTATGATTATTGGAGGAAGAGTACCTAACCCCGAGGATGCTCCCGAATCTTTTCGATTGCTCATTCGAGAACTACGATCTTTGGCTCTAGAACTGAATCATTTCCTTGTATCTGAGAAGAACTTCCAGATTAATAGGAAGGAAGCTTGATCTGAATGAATCATCATTTCTATTCTATGATCGACCAGTATAAACATCAACAACTTCGAATTGGACCAGTTTCTCCTCAACAAATAAAGGCTTGGGCCAACAAAATCCTACCTAATGGAGAGATAGTTGGAGAGGTGACAAAACCCTATACTTTTCATTATAAAACCAATAAACCAGAAAAAGATGGATTGTTTTGCGAAAGAATCTCTGGACCCATAAAAAGCGGAATTTGTGCTTGTGGAAATTATCGAGCGATCAGAGCTGAAAAAGAAGACCCGAAATTTTGTGAACAATGCGGGGTAGAATTTGTTGACTCTCGGATACGAAGATATCAAATGGGATACATCAAACTCGCATGTCCAGTGACTCATGTGTGGTATTTGAAACGTCTTCCTAGTTATATCGCGAATCTTTTAGATAAACCCCTTAAGCAATTAGAAGGCCTAGTATACTGCGATGTGTGATTTGATCAAGATTTTCATTTTACAGATTCGGATTGAGAAACTGTCATCCCATTCAATCCGATTGGGATGCCCCCGACTCTGACATGTGTTTTGGAAGAAATAACATGAAACTCAGAATAGAATTATGGGTGTATTCAATACTTCCAAATGAAAGGGGAATTGATCCATGGTCGATTCCGTAACAGATAAAATAGCCAGTTATACCTCGTGAAAAAAGATTTTTTCGTGGAATTAGCCATTCCATTTCTTTTAGAGAGAAATTCTGTTTAAGCAAGCAAATATAGCATGGTTACAGGAGTCTATCTATCGCATATATGCTTCAAGGGACATCATGGCATAACCATCGAGGTGAGTAGAGACCTAAAAGATCGAATGGAACGATATATAGACAAATAAATCCCTTACGAATTCCAAAGTATTTCTTTTAAAAAATTCATCGGGGAATAGACTACTCAATAATTTCACATTTCCATTTTGTCATAAGTAATTCAGAAAATTCATAAAATGAAAGTAAAAAAAAGAAGAATGAATCAATGAAAGGTTGGTTCTTACTGGGAACTTGAGTAAGGAGTAGCTCTTTGTAGGGTTTTTCGAACAAAGTTTCACCTCCTTTTTTATTTGGTGTAACTACTTGAGCCGGATGAGAGGAAACCTTCACGTCCGATTTTAAAGGGGGGGAATCCGATCCTATAGGAACCTATCTCGATTTGTCTTTTGCTAGGCCCATAGCTAAAAAACCTACTTTCTTACGATTACGAGGTTCATTCGAATATGAAATCCAATCCCGGAAATACAGTATCCCACTTTTTTTTACTACCTCAGGCTTCGAGATATTTCGAAATCGAGAAATCTCT